TGTGATCGGTTTAATAGGTGTTTTCTTTTATGGTTCATATTCCGGATTGGGGTCATCCCTGTAGTACTCGAATGAATTGAGTCCTGTAGATGAAAATGTAAGAACTCAACGGGATTCCCTTCTTTGTTTGTCGGATTCTAGGGGAAAGTGCCCGTTGAGTTCTTAAGAATCATACCATTTTTTCGTATAACTCAAAAAAATATTTCCTCTTCTCTTTTGAATTTTGAGTTTGACTCAATTTAGTTTAATATCTCATCAAAATTCAAATTTTTTTGTAAATTTAGTTAATAAGTTCTACTTAATTATTATTCTACTTACTAATTAATATTAATTAACGGTTCTATTGTTTTTTATTTGTCCGCTACCCCTTATACTTATTATACTTATAATATCTCTTACTAAATCAGTAAATCTAAAAAAGATCTGGAAAAAAGGAAAAAGAGTCAAAAAGGGAGTAAGGGTTCTTGATCCTGTTCTTCAAAGAATCATTACTCTTTCGACACAAGAAAAAGGTGTCCAAATTTACTTTCTTGTGCGGAAGACTAGACTAGCAAGACGCATTTTTTGTTTACCACCGTTATATGTTCTATTATCCGATTACTTCTGTCTAGGATCTAATCCAATTGGATTGTATTTCTACTTATACTCTAAAATTCGACTATAAAAATGATACATTTTATGACATTGAAATTTAGCAATAGTACCATAGCCGCATTACCCCGCCGATTCAAAAACTTTTTTTTAATCGACATATTCTGACTAGCAATGCGATACAAAGAATTACCTGCATCCGGGAGAAAGGTAGACAAAGAGTCTAACCCAGCAAATAGGTTTTCATAATTTTCATTTTTTTTTATCTTTGATCATCCATAATTACGAACAAAATTTGGTTCTTTTTACGAACTTGGTGTCTCTAAATCCACAAGTCTAGAAATTCATTTCAGCCAATTGAACCTTCTCAAACTGTTTCTTTTTAAGAACCAAAAATATTTGTGAAAAAATAACAGATGCCAAGAAGAACAAAAGTCCTTGGACACGTAATGGGTCTTGAAGTACTATTTCTGCATCTCCCTGACCAAATCCGCCGACATTAGGATTACTCGTTAATGGTTGATCCAATTTGACAGATTCACCCTCTGAAACAAGAAGTTCTGGTCCCGGGGGTATAATATTAACTACTTGCCGCCCATCCGCATTTGTTATGTTTATTTCATATCCCCCTTTTTCTTTTCGGATTATTTTGCTTACTATGCCCGCTGTTGTAGCATTATAAACTGTATTGTTACTCTTGCTCCCGTCAGGATAAATCTGACCCCTTCCCCTGTTCCCACCTACGTAGATAGGATATTTTAAGAAGTGAACGTCTTTCTTATTAGCGGGGTCGGGGGCAAGAATAGGAAAGGTTATTTCGGTATATTTCTGACCGGGGACGGGGCCTATGACAAGAATATTTTTTTTATTAGGGCGGTAGCTCTGAAAAGATAAATTACTTATCTTTTCTTTCATCTCAGGAGAAATACGATCGGTAGGAGCTAATTCAAAACCTTCCGGTAAAATAAGAACAGCTCCCACATTCAAACCCCCTCTTTTACCATTAGCAAGAACTTGTTTGAGTTGTATATCATAAGGAATTCGAACAACTGCTTCAAATACAGTATCTGGAAGTACCGCCTGCGGAACCTCAATATCCACGGGCTTGTTAGCTAAATGGCAATTGGCACATACAATACGCCCCGTTGCTTCTCGTGGATTTTCATAACCTTGCTGTGCAAAAATGGGATATGCTTTTGAAATATCCGGACGGATTATGATATATATTAGAAGCGATACGGAAATAGAACGAGTAATCTGCTCCTTTATCCAAGAAAAAGTGTTTCTATTTTCCATGGTCCAACCATTGATCCAAAAATTTGTACAATACAATAAGGGGGGTAAGTTGCTAGTATAGTTCCCTATCCACGATTCTGTTAGTTACTTAACCAATTTTACTGGAATGAGATTTCCTGGAGAATAATATCGGACGAATCCCGAAGATGGGTAAAAGTAGAAAACGTAAGTACGATTTTAAATACTTTGTTTTTGTACAACTACAAAATAACAAGGGCTCCGATTTTATTAGATTTAATATCAGTGGATCTTTTTTATCAGTCATTCATTGAATGATAAATAACTACAAGTGACGGAGATACTCGATTTAAATAACGAAAAATCAAATATTTAAAAGTTGTATCAAGAATGACTGGAAAGGTGGAAACCAGACCAGATAGAATTTGATCGTTATGAACAAACCCAAAATCTTTGTAGACAGAGCCAATCATTAATTCCCAACCGTGGGGCGAATGAAATCCGATACATAAGTCAGTTAATAATAGAATAGAAAAAGCTTTGACTGTATCGCTTAAGTTATATAGGAATTTCTGGGACCAGGAGTTAAGAATACCAAGTTCTTCATTACCAATGATAGAATACCCGCTTAGAATAATAAAACATATTATATTTGTCGAGAAGTGCAAAATAATCTGGATACGATCCTCATTGTGTATCTTAATTAGTTGGATCGTTTCTTGTTGAATTCCTATACGAAGCTTGTGTAGACGTATCTCTGAATATTCTTCGATCAGTTCGTCGAAGACGAACAGTTCCTCCAATTCTATGAATTTTTCTAGAATATTTTTTTCTTGAATCTCATTCAAACAAATTTCGGATTGACTAGTATGCCACCAACTCGTAACCCAATATTCCATACTTTTTTTAAATGAGAGAGAAAGACACCAGGGCAAAAATACTATAGATACAAGATATACCAGAGGTGGGAAGACTTTCCTGTTTGCCATTTTTTCCCCTGTTAATTGTTAATCAACCAACTCGATGCGTCCGTTTTATGTGATTAAATGTTTCTTTCATCTATGAGTTCTATATTCTATACAAGGTATGATGAATCTAGTTTTTTAGGATTTTTTGGTTAGTCTTTGAATCTAGAAAGAATAGAAAAATTGACTAAGAACCCACTTCGAATGAAGTTATTAAGTTAAATTTGAAACAACAGTTTCCTCTTGATAAATGACCCCCTTAACTCTTAATTAATGAATAGTAGTAAGATTTTGAGATGAAAGAACCTATTTTTCTATCAAAATATCTACTATTTCAAAACAAAATTCACAGATTAGTCATTGTCATTTTTGTGTTGGTCATTAAGTAACAAAAAAGGAAAAGGAAACCTCAAAAAAGGGGGGGTTCATTTTTATTTATGTTCTAGAAAAGGGGCGATTCTTCCGTTTTTATCTCCTGATGAAGGGAATCTACCAGTTCTCAAAATACTTCAATTGGTACACGCAAGAAATAGGCCAATTCAGTAGCTTTTTGTTCAATTTCTCTTGGAGTCAAATTATCATCAATACGCGTTAAGGGGATGACCCCCCGCCCTTGGATGTCTATATAAAGAACACGACGAACATAAAAACTCTCTTTAACTTCTATTCTAATGGACTGAATGTCTTTTAGAAAGAATCGGCGTAATATGCGACGATTTTTTCCAGGGAATCCCCAACGAAAAATACACATTACGCCTTCCTTTCTATCGAATCGATCATAACCACTACCTATATTCCAAAAAATTGTGCACCACAAATAGGAACTAATAAAGAGACCCGCGAGTCCGTAGAAAGACATCACGATCCCTTGCGAAAAAAAAATGATTGGATGAGAAGGAAAAAAGGATATTAAATTTCGTCCAAGGTAACTGGACGTTCCAACCAAAAAGAATCCCAATGATCCTAAAAAAAGGATAACGGCCCAGAATAAATTACTTATTTTTCTAGACCCCACGATAAGTTCTATCCATATATGTTCTGATCGCCAACTCATACTCAATCCGATTGTATTTTATTGGAATTGAGAGACTACCTCAAATTAATTTGACTTTACTCTTTTTGTTTACGAAATAACTCTCATCAACTAGCACTAGTTTGATGTGAACCTTTACTTTAGGAATAAGTCATCAAATAGGTTAGAGCTGAAAACTAGCATACCTCATATAATCTCACTATACATCTAAAACACGAATCTTCCATTGCCAATTTGATCTATCCAGCGGATCCTGACACGGGTAGAATTCATTGGCTATATTTCTTGTGTCAGCGGGCCTGGGGGGCCCCGTCCTTTTTTATGCTTATGTTTGCTCAGCGAAAATAGCATACACATATTATATCATATTTCACTAAATCGATATCTTTTTTATGATACAAATCTAAGTTTTGAAACAATTGTAAGGTATAGATATAGGGTCGCCTCGGATCTAAAGAATCTTGTTTTTTTGAACATGAAAAGATAAAGAAGCCATTGCAATTGCCGGAAATACTAGGCCTACTAAAGGCACAAAAATAGAGGGAAAGTTGAAAGTTGTCATAGAAATGGGTACCTCGATTTATTGTTTGTACCTGTTATGTTATTTATAAATTCAATATATCTTATAATAATTCTAATTTTAGAAATTAGAAAAGAATGAAAATAATTAATTCAAATAAAGCTCATTATTATGACTGTAATAACCCATTCAATGCTCAATTTCAATTATTATGAAAACCCTAAATCGCGGTATCTATATACAAATATCTAAGTGAGTATCTAGAATAAGGGCAAGAAATATAGAACTAAGTATTGTATTTGTCTTTTCGTCTTCTTGTCTTCGAAGTTGAATTATATACGCAAAAGGCGAAGAAGAATTACGTTTTGGTTGCCTAAATGGGTCATTTCTTTTTTTTTTTTTTTAGATTTTAATCAGAAAAGAAATAAGATATAAGGGGGAGTTATCCGCAACTTTTGCTTTTTTATATTATACAATTTTTATTTGATATTTGATTCTGACAAATAAACTACCCGTTTGCTACAAAATTCCATTCCATTTTGATTCAAAGGAAAGAAAATGTGGAACTTAAATAACTCACCTAAAACGTTTTTTAAAAGATTACGCGGTACGATTAGGTCAAATAAGCCCTTATCAA